GTTTTCCTAAAATAGGGGGCAGAAAGAATCTATGGAAAAATGTTGGTTCAATTTGATGTTGTCTAACAAGAAGTTAGAACTTAGGTGTGGACTAAGTAAATCAATAGATAGTCTTGATGCTCTTGGACATACCAGTGGAAGTGAAGAAACTATTCTAAATGATGCGGAGAAAAAGATTCCTAGTTGGGACAGTTCTAGTTTCAGTAAGATTCATTATCTAAATTATTTATTTGATAGCAGGAATATTTGGAGTTTGATCTCTGATCATACTTTTTTAGTTAGAAATAGTAATGGTAACACTTATTCTGTATATTTTGATATTGAAAATCAGATTTTTGATATTGACAATGCTAGTTCTTTTTTGAGTGAGCTAGAGATTCTTTTTCCTAGTTATTTGAATAGCGGGTCTAATAGTAGTAATTACTACTATTATTATTCCATGTATGATACTCAATCTAATTGGAATAATCACATTAATAGTTGCATTGATAGTTATCTTCGTTTTGAAATCAGTCTTAATAGTGACATTTACAGTGGTATCGACAGTTACATTTCTAGTTTCATTTGTACGGAAAGTACAAGTAGTATTGAAAGTGGAAATTCTAGCATCAAAACTAGTAGCAGTTATTTCAATAGAAGAGAAAAATCTAATGATTTCGATATAAATACAAAATACAAACAGTTATGGGTTCAATGTGAAAATTGTTATGGATTAAATTATAAAAAATTTTTTAGTTCAAAAATGAATATTTGTGAACACTGCGGATATCATTTGAAAATGAGTAGTTCAGATAGAATCGAACTCTTTATTGATCCCGGCACTTGGGAGCCTATGGATGAAGATATGGTCTCTATGGACCCCATTGAGTTTCATTCAGAAGAGGAACCTTATATAGATCGCATCTCTTTTTATCAAAGAAAAACAGGTTTAACTGAAGCTGTTCAAACGGGCGTAGGTCAACTAAATAGTATTCCCATAGCAATTGGAGTTATGGATTTTCAGTTTATGGGAGGTAGTATGGGATCCGTAGTAGGTGAGAAAATCACCCGTTTGATCGAGTATGCTACTAATCGATCTCTACCTGTCATTATTGTATGTGCTTCTGGAGGAGCACGCATGCAAGAAGGGAGTTTGAGCTTGATGCAAATGGCTAAAATATCTTCTGCTTCATATGATTATCAATTAAATAAAAAGTTATTCTATGTATCAATCCTTACATCTCCTACAACTGGCGGAGTTACAGCAAGTTTTGGTATGTTGGGAGATATCATTATTGCTGAACCTAATGCCTACATTGCGTTTGCGGGTAAAAGAGTAATTGAACAAACATTGAAAAAGACAGTACCCGACGGTTCACAAGTGGCTGAGTATTTATTCCATAAGGGCTTATTTGACCCAATCGTACCACGTAATCTTTTAAAAGGTGTTCTGAATGAGTTATTTCAACTACACGGTTTCTTTCCCTTGAATCAAGATTTGAAAAAAGATTAAAATTCTTCATTTTCAAATGGAAGTATATCACTAGCTTCAGTTATTTTTATTTGTAGCGAATACACATTTAGTTCATTATAATGAATAATGAAAGAATAATGAAAAAAACAAAACTAAGAAGATGGTGTTTTCTTTGGGGACATCAGTTATAAGTGTAGTAAGAGTCAGAAGTTTTGGATAATGACTTTTTACCCCGGATCCTTTTTTTATTCTACCTATCTTCCTGATTAGGAATAAGCATTCCTCAAGATTTCTTTTTCCTTCCGAGAAATCCGGGAAAGAAAAATCATTTTCTCCGTCCTTTTGACATATTCATATATAGAACAACAAAAAATAGATAAAAAAGATATCGAAAAAATGAAAAGAAAATATCCAATAAAAAGAAATCTCAAATCAAAGAAAGAAAATAGAAATATTCAAATAACAAATAATAAGAATATATAAGTTCTTTTTATTTAGTGATAACTCCCCTTTTTCACTAGGAATCCTTGTTTGTTGGATAAGATTGGTGAAAGTCGGAAATTCATAAGAAACTCTTTTCTATCTTTCCTTTCAAAACACCTTTTTTGTTTTGAAAGGAAAGATAGAAAAACGATAAAGATAAGGATGGGAGAATAAGAATCCAATTTCTGAAAGCGGATTCTCATACATATTCGTGTCAGAAGAGGGATAAGTATACTTCATTGAGTTCTACATTTGTTATTGATTATGAAATACTTCATATTAATATTATTATTATCTTAATATTATTTCTAATAAATAGACTTATCATAAGATATCTTTCTAATTCTAATTTAGAATTAGTTTAGAATTAGAATAGGTACAAATATGAAATATGAAATCGAGGTACCCATTCTATGATAGATTTGAACTTTCCCTCTATTTTTGTTCCTTTAGTGGGCCTAGTCTTTCCGGCAATCGCAATGGCTTCTTTATTTCTTTATGTCCAAAGAAATAAGATTGTCTAAATACGATGGGACCAAATCTCATCAATTTCTTTCAACATTGGATCATCATACAGATACTTTTTTTTTATGTAATATGGTAGGATATATGATATGTGGCCTTTCCAAAAACAAAAGGAAGAGTTGTTTTGTTATGTATGCCGATGCATAATATACGCATTAATGCAGCATGTATATGCGGTTATAGCTTAATCAATTAAATGATGAAATTCAAAAAGATCAGCAAATCTTTTTTGAAAAATCTTTGAAATAAAAACTCAATGTATCTAACCAATTATCCCTAAGGGTTCCTGTCGGAATGTTGCTAGTTGATGAAAGTTACTTTGGGATCAAGCAATAAAAGTCGAGTCAAATCCATTTGGGTTATTCTCTCAATTCCAATCGAATGCAACTGGATCTAGTATAGTATGAACTGGCGATCAGAACATATATGGATAGAACTTCTAACGGGGTCTCGAAAAACAAGTAATTTTTGCTGGGCCTTTATCCTTTTTTTAGGTTCACTAGGATTCTTAGTGGTTGGAACTTCCAGTTATCTTGGTAAAAATCTGATATCCGTATTTCCGTCTCAGCAAATCCTTTTTTTCCCACAAGGGATCGTGATGTCTTTCTATGGGATCGCAGGTCTATTCATTAGTTCTTATTTGTGGTGCACAATTTCATGGAATGTAGGTAGTGGTTATGACCAATTCGATAGAAAAGAAGGGATAATATCCCTTTTTCGTTGGGGATTCCCTGGAAGAAATCGTCGCATCTTTCTTCGTTTCTTTCTGAAAGATATCCAATCGATAAGAATGGAGGTCAGAGAGGGTCTTTTTCCTCGTCGTGTGCTTTATATGGAAATCAGGGGCCAAGGAGCCATTCCCTTGACCCGTACTGATGAGAATTTGACTCCACGAGAAATTGAACAAAAAGCTGCCGAATTGGCCTATTTTTTGCGCGTACCCATTGAAGTATTTTGAAATGAACTGAAAAATAAATCTCAGCATGAGATAAGGAACTTAATACATCTCAAAAGCAGGAGGACATATATGGAACAATATTAATAAAATCTAATATAACTAAATCTAACTAATCAAATAAAATCTAATAAACTATTAAGGAGAATATAAACTATTTGTACACAAAAACTATTTTGTATACGCATACACATGGCGTCCAGCTTCATTCTTTAGACTAGTAAAAGGTCTAATAAGTAAAGATTCATCAAATATCCTAACATGTCTTTTGTTTTCGTAAAACATCATTCCTCTTTTTATTTTTAGGCCTTTGAATTGATACCCTATCCCCGCGCTGCGATTAGACAGTGAAATCTTTTGAATTCGAAATAGAAATAAAAGAATTAAAGGATCCAATAGGGTTCGTCTTTAAATCCAAATTATATTCGTTAGTTCAAATGAGTTTTCGAGTCTTCATCGAAAGGAAGGGGAAATCAGTTACAATTTGCCTAATTGTAATTTCTGGAATATGGAAAGAATATTTACTTCTTTTTCTTTTCATTCGAAAAAGGCCTTTCTTGTATGTTCTATTCTAGATCCAAAGACTCAATTCTTACACAAAAACAAAAATAGGAAAAGATCCATAGGTTCGATACCTTATTCTTGTTAGAGTTAGAGGCTCTTGTTATACGATTCGTGCTTCATAGAAATCTCAGATAGAATCAACGAATGAAACAGGTTCATTAACAATTCACATCACGGATACAGAATGAAAAAAAAGAAAGCATTGGCTTCCCTCCCATATCTTGTGTCTATACTCTTTTTGCCCTGGTGGGTTTCTCTCTCATTTAATAAATGTCTAGAAACTTGGGTTCTTAATTGGTGGAATACCAGGCAATCCGAAATCCTTTTGAATGATATTCAAGAGAAAGATGTTCTAGAAAAATTTATGGAATTAGAAGAACTATTCCTGTTGGACGAGATGATAAAGGAGTACTCGGAAACACATATGCAAAGACTTTGTATAGGAATGCACAAGGAAACAATACAATTAGTCCAAAGACAAAATGAATCTCATTTCCATATCATTTTGCATTTCTCTACAAATCTAATCTGTTTCGCTATTCTAAGTGGTTATTTTTTTCTGGGTAATGAAGAACTTTTCATTCTGAATTCTTGGATTCAGGAATTTCTCTATAACTTAAGTGATACAATCAAAGCTTTTTCGATTCTTTTAGTTACTGATTTATGGATTGGATTTCACTCGACCCATGGTTGGGAACTAATGATTGGTTTGATCTACAACGATTTTGGATTGGCTCAGAATGATCAGATTCTATCTGGTCTTGTTTCCACTTTTCCAGTGATTCTAGATACAATTGTGAAATATTGGATCTTCAATTTTTTAAATCGTGTATCTCCTTCGCTTGTAGTAATTTATCATTCAATGAATGAATAATTCCTTAAATCTTTTGATATCAATCAAATCAGAATCTTTCTTCGTGTATAAAGAAATCTTTTTTCATCTTACTTATTCTTTATACTTCTACCTTTTCAATTCAAGGTATTCATACTATATTCTACTAGTACAATTATTTCAGTACA